AGTAAAGAGTGTCGAGGGATATACTTTCATTCCCAAAGCAAAAAGAAGTCTTGATTTCTTTTTGCTTTCCTATTTTTCCATTTCGCTTTTATTGTTTGTTAGGTTTGGAACTATGTAATTAATTGAAGTGGAAAGGCAATCTGATGATGCTTCATCAGAAGATTGTCCAAGGAAGACGCAAGGTGGGTTATAGAAAAAACAAGGAAACGGATGATAAATAAAATTTTTGAGTAATTGAGTCAGGAATCAAAATTGGAATTCGGTATGGATAAAAGAACTTCCTATGTTATACTATTCAAGTCTTGACAACGGGTTGATTTGATAGATCAGATATTGTTATTCATGATAGTGATCCGGTTCAAGATCATCAAGAGGTAATTCATTCATTGAATTTACAGACGATAGACAAAAGATTTATCATCTCTAGGGGATTAAATCCCGAGTTATTGCGAAGTAAAAAACCGATGAGATTATGGAAGTCAATATTCTTGCATTTATTGCTACTGCACTATTCATTCTAGTTCCTACCGCTTTTCTACTTATCATTTACGTAAAAACAGTCAGTCAAAATGATTAATTCAATTGAATTTGAAAATTCATTTGAATAAAACTTTCCTTCCAAGTTCTTATCAAAAATGGACAAAGTCAAATGAAAGGGATTCCAATTTCACGTCTTAACTTAAATGAAATGAGCGCACTATAATTATAGTCGGCAATTTTATAAGAGATAGATAGTATAAAAATTCATTTTTATACTATCTATCTCTTAGTCTATAAAGTTGTAATCTAGAATAAAGATAAAGGTTTAAGTTTCTATATATCAATCTACAATATTCTCTTCATATATGTGTATATTAATTCCATATCTATATATTCCATATATTGTATGGAATTGACATAAGACCCAATTTCCTACATCTATTTGTTATTTGTTCCGATCAATCTGAAATAATTCTTATCTGTAGGATTCTAATTCCTTTCCTTTTACTAATAAGGAAGGGGAAAACTCGCCTATTTTTAACGTCAGAACCGTGATATGAAATAAGTCGATAAAGCATAAACCGCCTTTCTAAAAATAGAAACCAAAGGGTAAATGCCCGATATGTAACTCGCCCGAGGCAATATTTTATTATTGCCCAGTCTCTCCTTAAACAACCACTATCTCTATATCATTTCTCATAGAAAGTGCGTATACGCTTAACAAAACGACTTCTTTTTTGAAGAGTAAAAGGGAAATAAAAAAAAAAGAAAAAAGGTCCGGTCTTCCTTAGTATCCATCTATAAAGATAGTAAGAGCCCATTCCCATTGATTGAAATAGAAAATTTCGGAAGAATTTTAGGTTGGAATAAATTTCCAATCATCTGAATCCCTTTCTTTTCGAAGTACAAAGATGGGAATCGATGAAATATCTCTTTGATTGAAAAAGTATGATTCCTATCATAGATTACTCCATTGGAATCCAATGGGATTCCAAATTCAAAGAAAAGATTTGATTTTAAATAGTTCAAAAGAATGATCTATAAAACAATCGATACGGTTTGATTCCTGAACTCAATTAGTAGTACTTCTAAAGTCCACTTCTTCCCCACACTACGAGTGAAAGGGAAAATGTAAAGACTACCATTAAAGCAGCCCAAGCGAGACTTACTATATCCATGTGCATTATGTCCCCTATCTCTATAAATACGAAGGAATTTTTTCATTATTCCTCACTAATAATAGTGGAATTAATGTCGCAGAGTCAAAAAGGGGTTCTACCAAACACTATTGAGAAACCAATCCAATAAATCGATTATGATTTCGATTTTTTTGGTGATTCAGGCGACACCCGGATTTGAACTGGGGAAAAAGGATTTGCAGTCCCCCGCCTTACCACTCGGCCATGCCGCCAAAATGATACAAAATAGAATAGATGCAATTTTTCCCGGATTACTGAATTTTTATTGTACTTGCATTTTGACTTCTGTTTTCCTTAATCCTTTATTTCCTAAAATAAAAGAAAGACCCCTTTTGATTGGATTTGATCTATCCCTTATGATTGATTGTATAGTATCTGAAAATACACAATGCTAAAAATAAAAACATTCTCTCGTTTTTCTATTGAGAAATCAAATGGGTATTTTTCAGACGAGAAATTAGAACCATTGACTATTGACCCCTTACTTCGAATTCATGAACGATTCTGGAATTTGAATTTCAAATTGTGTTTTCCTAATGACAAAATACAAATTGAGACAGAACGAATCAGTATTGATTTTTTAATCAAAAAATATTTCTCAATTTCAATTTCAATTATAACAAAACATATGAGTTTATGTAAACCCCAGAACATAAATTGTTACACAGATATCTATTATTTAGATATATTGTCAATAAGGAATTATCATAAAATTATCCTACTTCATTTCATGCATTGAATGGGAATTTTCTTTTGATAGAGCACGCCCGGGGCTGTCGCTATCCCGAATAGAACCGGCAATAAAAGAGAAGTCTATAGCT